GAAAAAGATATAATATAACAGATTCGGGATTGATTCCCAATAAGGGGCTAGATCGCGCCAATATCAATCCCTTTCATTCCAAGGCGAAGTTTCAATTACTTACCCAACAGCAAGGAACTATTGGTACGTTGTTGAATCAACATAAGGAATCCCAATCTTTTATAATTTTGTCATCATCCAACTGTTTTCGAATTAGTCCATTCAAGGGTTCGAAATATAACAATGCGATATTGGATCCCCTAATCCCAATTAGGTATTTGTTGGGTCCCTTAGGTACTATTGTACCTAAAATAACGAATTTTTATTCATCTTACCATTTATTAACTCATAATCAAATCTCGTTAAAGAAATATTTACTACTTAACAATTTTAAGCAGACTTTTAAAGTACTTCAAGTATTTAAATATTGTTTAATGGATGAAAATAGAAGAATTTATAATCCCAATTCATGCAGTAATATAATTTTGAATCCATTCCATTTAAATTGTTGTTTTCTTCATCACGATTCTGGTGAAGAGACATCCACAATAATTTGCCTTGGGCAATTTATTTGTGAAAATGCATGTTTATTCAAATATGGGCCACACATAAAAAAATCCGGTCAAATTTTAATTGACCATGTTGACTCCTTAGTTATAAGATCGGCTAAGCCTTATTTGGCTACCCCAGGAGCAACAGTTCATGGTCATTATGGAGAAATCCTTTATGAAGGAAAGACACTAGTTACATTTATATATGAAAAATCAAGATCTGGTGACATAACGCAGGGTCTTCCAAAAGTGGAACAGGTCTTAGAAGTGCGTTCAATTGATTCAATATCGATGAACCTCGAAAAGAGAGTCGAAAGTTGGAACGAACGTATACCAAGAATTCTTGGAATCCCCTGGGGATTCTTGATTGGAGCTGAGCTAACTATAGCCCAGAGTCGTATCTCTTTGGTTAATAAAATTCAAAAGGTTTATCGATCTCAGGGAGTACAGATCCATAATAGACATATAGAGATCATTGTACGTCAAATAACATCAAAAGTGTTGGTTTCAGAAGATGGAATGTCTAATGTTTTTTCACCCGGAGAATTAATCGGATTGTTGCGAGCGGAACGAGCGGGACGTGCTTTAGACGAAGCGATCAATTATCGGGCAATCTTATTGGGAATAACGAGAACATCCCTGAGTACTCAAAGTTTCATATCCGAAGCGAGTTTTCAAGAAACCGCTCGAGTTTTAGCAAAAGCCGCTTTACGAGCTCGTATTGATTGGTTGAAAGGACTGAAAGAGAACGTTGTTCTGGGGGGGCTTATTCCTGTTGGTACTGGATTCAAAAAATTAGTACACCATTCAAGGGAAAACAAAAATATTTATTTGGAAATCAAAAGGAAAAATTTATTCGAGTTGGAAATGGGAGATATTTTGTTATACCATAGAGAATTATGTGCTCCAAACAATTTTTATGGGACATCACAACAACCATTTACGCGATTTTCCTAAGAAGAGATTCATTCTTTTTACTTTAACTATTTTATTTGGTTAGGTTGGTCCAATTATTTATATTAATTTAGTAATAAAAAAATAAGTAATTAAAAGAAATTAAGGGTTTGGGCTATATATCAAGGGTCAATCCACGGTAGAAGGTTCCGTCGGAACAATTATTTATTTCAGGGTATCTTGTCGCTTTTTTTTTTTTTTTTATTAAAAAAAAAAAAAGAGGAAGTGTGGGGAAATGCGGGGAAAAATGATAAAAAGATATTGGAACATCAATTTAGGAGAAATGATGGAAGCGGGAGTGCACTTTGGTCATGGTACTCGAAAATGGAATCCTAGAATGGCCCCTTACATCTCTGCAAAGCGTAAAGGTATTCATATTATAAATCTTACGAGAACTGCTCGTTTTTTATCAGAAGCCTGTGATTTAGTTTTTAATGCAGCAAGTAGTGGAAAAACCTTTTTAATCGTTGGTACCAAAAAGAAAGTAGCGGATTTAGTAGCATCAGCTGCAATAGGGGCTCGGTGTCATTATGTTAATAAAAAGTGGCTCGGTGGTATGTTAACGAACTGGTCCACTACGGAAACGAGACTTAATAAGTTCAGGGACTTAAGAGCAGAACAAAAGATGGGGAAACTCAACCATCTTTCCAAAAGAGATGCAGCAATGTTGAAGAGAAAATTATCTACCTTGCAAACATATTTGGGTGGGATCAAATATATGACGGGGTTACCCGATATTGTAATCATCGTTGATCAGCAAGAAGAATATACAGCTCTTCGAGAATGTGTCATTTTAGGGATTCCTACTATTTGTTTAATTGATACAAATTGTGACCCGGATCTCGCAGATATTTCGATTCCAGCTAACGATGATGCTATAGCTTCAATTCGATTCATTCTTAACAAATTAGTATTCGCAATTTGCGAGGGTCGTTATAGCTATATAAGAAATCGTTGATTATGATTAAGAATAATAAAATTAATTAATTGTTTGGGAACTCGATCGATTTATTGGATCGGTTACTATTCTTGAACTTCAAAAAAAGATAGAGATAAAAATGGGGATATTTATATTATGTTATGTGATTTTTTAGTATCCTAAAATTTAAATTTATTGGTATCCTAAATTCAATTTGTATTAAAAGATGATTAATGTTGGTGAGTTGAGAAAGAGATGGTTGAATCAAAATAATTTTTTAAGTTCGATTTATATCAGAGGACAATATGAATGCTATACCATGTTCCATTAAAATACTCAATGGGTTATACGATATATCGGGTGTAGAAGTAGGCCAACATTTATATTGGCAAATAGGAGGATTACAAATCCATGCCCAAGTACTTATCACTTCTTGGGTCGTAATTGCTATCTTATTAGGTTCAGTCATCATAGCAGTTCGGAATCCACAAACAATTCCGACCGACGGACAGAATTTCTTCGAATATGTCCTTGAATTTATTCGAGACTTGAGTAAAACTCAGATTGGAGAAGAATATGGCCCTTGGGTTCCCTTTATTGGAACTATGTTCCTATTTATTTTTGTTTCTAACTGGTCAGGTGCTCTTTTACCTTGGAAAATTATACAGTTACCTCATGGGGAGTTAGCTGCGCCCACGAATGATATAAATACTACTGTTGCTTTAGCTTTACTCACGTCAGTGGCATATTTTTATGCGGGTCTTAGCAAAAAAGGATTGGGATATTTTGGGAAATACATCCAACCAACTCCAATACTTTTACCAATTAACATCTTAGAAGATTTTACAAAACCTTTATCTCTTAGTTTTCGACTTTTCGGGAATATATTGGCTGATGAATTAGTAGTTGTTGTTCTTGTTTCTTTAGTACCTTCAGTAGTTCCTATCCCCGTTATGTTTCTTGGATTATTTACAAGCGGTATTCAAGCTCTCATTTTTGCAACTTTAGCCGCGGCTTATATAGGTGAATCCATGGAGGGTCATCATTGATTAGTTTTTTTAATAGTCTTTTTTCACTTACCCGAAGTCATGCATGATTCCAAATACGCACTTGGTTGGGCAACATAATACATAGATATTTGTATCTATATATGTATGGATGACCTAATCTCGTAGGAGGGAAGACAGACGATATTACGGAATTGGAAAAATATGGGTTAGGGGGTCAAGTCAAACTAGATATATGTAATGTCTATAAGTCTAACCCTTACATATGTTTCGAAGAATGATTCTAAAATCCAATTCAATATAAAAATAAAATGCAGGTGGTTTACATTATGGAAGAAACAAATGTATATGTGATATTAGATATTTACTAGTTATATAGGGATTATTCCTATGGACTATATATTATATATTTTTATATTTTATTTATTCCTAATTTCTTTCCCAGTATATTATTAATATCTATTTATATATTTATATTATTACTATAATACTATTTATTATTACTATATTGAATGTTGATTCTTTTATTTTATTTTTTTAACCACACTGCATTTCGTTTAGATGGATTACAATACAATATAAGTCTTTCTTTTTCGTCTGTAATTGTAATTGTAGATTGAATGAAAAAACAGATGAACGTACGGATATAGAAAGTAAGTAAAGAACGAAGAATTGAATGAAAGAATGGTTCGAAACTAAGAAATGCAATAAGTAGAACTATATGCATATGAGTTTACAAAGATTTGATCATGGGTAGAAACTAAAAAAAAAAAAAAAGAGATATTGAAGTCATTCTGACGATTAACTAATATTATAATTTCAATTCAGAGTTTTTAATTACTTTGACCCGATAGATCGTAGTGATAAAATAAGTAATAATGCATTGGTTGATTGTATCATTAACCATTTATTTTTTTGTACGAGGAACTTACTATGAATCCACTGATTTCTGCCGCTTCCGTTATTGCTGCTGGATTGGCCGTAGGGCTTGCTTCCATTGGACCTGGAGTTGGCCAAGGTACTGCTGCGGGTCAAGCTGTAGAAGGTATTGCGAGACAACCAGAAGCGGAAGGTAAAATACGAGGTACTTTATTGCTTAGTCTAGCTTTTATGGAAGCTTTAACAATTTACGGACTGGTCGTGGCATTAGCACTTTTATTTGCAAATCCTTTTGTTTAATTTAATCCTAAAATTAGAAATGTGAAAACGTACGTTATGCGCTTCTTTCTTAGTCTTAGTTTATTTTATTAACTTGGACTTGCCGTTTGCTTCTTCTAATTATATCAACACTTTAATCCTAACAATTACTTATGAGACAATACCCCGGGAAGGGCTTATTTGAGGATGAGGAATTCACGGATCCGATCGCTTTCTTCCTTCCCATTCCTACCCTTAGTACAAGGGAAACCCCTTACTAAGAAACGTTTCAACAAACGAAATATTTCGCAATTGGTGTGAGGCCTAAGACCTAACCTAATAAGTATCTTAATCTTAAATTATGGAGAACTTAAAAAAATAATAAATTTTCAAATTATAAATTACTAGATGATTTAATCTAGTTCCATAAAAAATAAATTAATAAAAAGAAAT